AATATGTTTCTATTCTAGCGCATTGAAATGTGAAAACAGCTACATAATCATATGTTCGAATTATATTGTAGAGTTGAAAAAAAAAAAGACAAGAACCAAAGTAAAATACTCTTCTTCACAATATACATACTATGACTGACTAGTTCTACGGTACAAGGAATTCTTTAAATAGAGGAGAAAAAAACTAGAAAAACCAAAAGGTCTTTCCATAATTTATCAACAAAAATTTAGTTCTTTATTACCAGCTTAATAGGTTGATAAATCCACATACCTAAAAATTCATTTCGGACAATTGAACCTTTTCAAATTGTTTCTTTTTAAGAACCAAAAAGATTTGTGCCAAAATAATAGATGCCAAGAAGAACAACAGACCTTGTACACGTAACGGATCTTGAAGCACTATTTCTGCATCCCCCTGACCAAATCCACCCACATTAGGATTACTCGTTAATGGTTGATCAAGTTTCATAGATTCACCTTCTGAAACAAGAAGTTCTGGTCCTGGCGGTATAATATCAATCACTTCACGTCCATCCGATGCATCCACTATCGTTATTTCGTATCCACCTTTTTCTTTTCGTATAATTTTATTTACTATACCTGTTGCTGTAGCATTATAAACATTATTATTACTCTTGCTCCCGTCGGGATAAATCTGACCCCTTCCCCTATTCCCGCCTACATATATAGGATATTTTAAGAAGTGAACATCTCTCTTAGTAGCGGGATCTGGAGAAAGAATAGGAAAGGTAATTTCACTATATTTCTTCCCAGGAACGGGGCCTACCACAAGAATATTTTTTTTTGTGGGACGATAGCTTTGAAAAGACAAATTACCTATCTTTTCTTTAATCTCGGGCGAAATACGATCAGGAGGGGCCAATTCAAAACCCTCTGGTAAAATAAGAACAGCACCCACATTCAAAGCCCCTTTTTTACCATTAGCAAGAACTTGTTTAACTTGCATATCATAAGGAATTCGAACAACTGCTTCAAATACAGTATCGGGAAGTACCGCTTGTGGAACCTCAATATCTACAGGCTTATTAGCTAAATGGCAATTAGCACATACAATCCGCCCGGTAGCTTCTCTAGGATTTTCATAACCCTGTTGAGCAAAAATGGGATATGCATTTGAAATGGGTGCTCGAGTTATTATATATATCATGAGCAATACGGAAATGGATCGGGTAATCTCTTCCTTTATCCAAGAAAAAGCATTTCTAGTTTGCATGGTCCAATCATTCATCCTGAAAATTTATACAATAAGATTTGGTAGGTTACTGGCATAGTTCCCTATCCATTATTCTGCTATTTACTCAAATGATTTTCCTAGAATATAGGAAGAATACGAGTAGAACGAAAAAGAATAATTCAAATTTTTAATGTTTAGATACAAAAAAACAAATTTTCTAATTGGATCAGTGGATCGTTTTTTCAGTCATTCATTGAATGATAAATCACTACAAGTGACGGAGATACACGATTTAAATAACGGAAAATCCAGTATTTTAAAATTGTATCTAAAATGACTGGAAAAGTGGAAACAAGACCAGATATAATTTGATCATTCTGAGTAAATCCAAAATCTTTATAGACAGACCCAATCATTAGTTCCCAACCATGAGTTGAATGGAATCCTATACATAAATCAGTTAATAAAAGGATCGAAAAAGCTTTTATTGTATCACTTAAGTTATACATAAATTCTTGAACCCAAGAGTTAAGAATAATGAGTTCTTGATTACCCCTAATAGAATAACCACTTAGAATAAGGAAACATATTATATTTGTACAGAAATGCAAAATCGTATGGATACGGTCTTGGTTGTTCGTCTCGATCAATTGGATGGTTTCTTTGTAGATTTCCATACGAAGACGAAGATTTTGAAAATGTGTTTCCGGATATTCCTTTAGCATTTCATCCAAGAGGAACAGTTCCTCGAACTCTATCAATTTCTTTAAAATCGTTTTTTCTTGAATAATATTCAAGAAAATTTCGGATTGTTTCGTATTCCACCAATTAGTAATCCAAGATTCCAGACTTTTCTTAAATGTAAAAGAGATGCACCAGGGCAAAAAGACTATAGATGTAAGACATAGAAGGGGAATGAATGCTTTCTTTTTTGCCATTTTTCGTCTTTAATGAACTCAGTTTCATCTCATTTGTCAACTATATAGAATAGAATAATAATTTTTCTATCAAGCATAAGTTCTATTACAAGTAAATACAAGTAATAGAGCCTAGCCTATGTATCAATTTCTAATTTTTTTAATATAAATTGAGAATCGATTCTCTCTTTTTTTATTTGTAATTCGGAAATTTGTTTTTTCCTTTAATTTGGAAATTAAAGAATACAAAATAATACAGAAATCAAAAAATAAATGCTTTCTCTAAGAAAGCATTTATTTTTTTGATACAACCATTGGTAGACTCAAGCATATGGAACGATTTCCATTGGTACACTCAAGAATCTGGACAAGTCCCAAGCTTTTTGTATAACGTTGCGTGGAGTCCTATCATAATAATCATCAACAGGAGTCAAAGGAATGGTCCCTTGTTCTCGTGTTTGCATATAAAGGACACCACTACTGGGTTCTGGGTTAGGGTTAGCTTGTAGTATGAGGGACTGAATATCTTCCATACGAACTCGGAGAAAAATACGACGATATGTTCCAGGAAATCCGTAACGAAAAAAACACACCATTCTATTTTTTTTATCGAAAAAATTATAACCACTCCCCACATTCCAAAAAATTAGAAGCCACCAATGTAAACTTAGAAAGAGACCTGCGATTCCATAGAAAGTCAGGGTGACCCCTTGTGGCAAAAAAGGAACTACAAATTCAGATGAAATCAAAGAGAAAAAATGTCTACCATAATAACTGGAAACTGAAAGATATAACACCCCTAATGAACCTAAAAGAGTGAAAGAAGCCCAGAAGAAATTGATTGGTTTTCGGGACCCCGGTACAATGTCAAGCCATGCGTCTTGTGAACGACAACCATGTTTTTCTGATCCCCAACTAATTAATTTTGGAACATTAACCAATAAAGCAGACATTACAATTAAGACAAGGCCCACTAAAAACACATAAACGTTTATCATAAAATGGGTACCTCAATTTCATATTTGTACCTGTTATTTTTTGTTGATTGTTATATTAATTTAATATTTTTGTTGTTATATTAAATCCTCCTTATATTATTAAGGTAATATTAATAGTAGTACTTTTGCCCGTATCTAAAAAATCTTGTTTTTTTGAACATGAAGAAATAAAGAAGCCATTGCAACTGCCGGAAATACTAGGCCCACTAAAGGAACAAAAAGGGAAGGTAAGTTTATCATAAAATGGGGTACCTCAATTTCGTATTTGTACCTGTTATGTTATTTTTTGTTGATTGTTATATTAATAATATATATATATTTTGATTTTTCTTATATTAAAGATAGTCTATTCATCTCTATTCATATAGACTTATACTAAGTATATCTAAATGAATAGAGATGAATAGATAGATATATCTATTATATACGGAGTATACATAATTAAGTATATAATAAATACATAATCAAAGAAAAAAATGAAATTAGAGTCTTAATTATTATTCAGTTTGAGTCAAAGGAAAGAAACCATGGAAATCCAATAACTCACTTAAAACCTCTTTTAAATAATTACGTGGTACGAGTGAATCAAATGAGCCCTTTTCGAATAAAAATTCAGCCGATTGTAAACCTTCGGGCACTTCGATCTTCAACGTTTCTTCAATTACTCTTTTACCTGCAAATGCTATGTAAGCATCGGGTTCGGCAAGAATGATATCCCCCAACATTCCAAAACTAGCTGTTACCCCACCAGTAGTAGGAGATGTTAGTATTGGTACATAGAATAACTTTTCATTGATTTGATAATTATATAAAGAACAAGAAATTTTAGCCATTTGCATTAAGCTCAAACTTCCTTCTTGCATACGCGCTCCTCCAGACGCACATACTATAATAAGAGGTAAACGTTGATTGGTAGCATATTCGATCAACCGAGTGATTTTCTCACCCACTACGGATCCCATACTACCTCCCATAAACTCAAAATCCATAATACCAATTGCTACAGGAATACCATTTACTTGACCTGTGCCTGTTTGAACCGCCTCCAGTAATCCGGTTCTGTCTTGATAAGAATCAAGACGATTTAGATAATCATCATTTTCAGAAGATTCGTCTTCGTCTTCGTCTTCCAAACTATTTTCAGAAGGTTCGTCTTCCAAACTATTTTCAGAAGGTTCGTCTTCCTCTTCGTCTTCCCAACCTTTTTCCTCTTCCTCTTCGTCTTCCCATACCCAACCTTGTTCAGAAGGTTCTTCCGAATTAAATTCAATGGGATCCACAGAGACCATGTCTTCATCCATAGGATTCCAAGTACCTGGATCAATCAAAAGTTCGATTCGATCTGAACTGCTCATTTTCAAATGACAGCCACAGTATTCACAAATATTCATTTTTGATTTAAAAAATCTCTTATAATTGTTTCCATAACAACTGTCACAGGCAACCCACAAATGCGAAAAATCTTTTGTTATTATAGTAGTACTCTCGATTTCACTACTATTTTTGACCTTCTCACTATCATTTTCCGGTTCTAAAATGTAACTAGCCTTTTGGAGCTTATCATCACCATCATCAGTCTTATTATCATCATCAGTGTCACTATCATCAGTCTTATTATCATCATCAGTGTCACTATCAGTGTCACTATCACTGTTATTTTCCGGTTCTAAAATGTAACTAGCCCTTTGGAGCTTATCATAATCATCATCATCAAAACCATCACCATCATCAGTGTCACTATCAGTGTCACTGATATTTTCCGGGTCTAAAGCCCTTTGGAGCTTATCATAATCATAATCATCATCATCATCACCAACATCATCATCATCACTATAAGTGTCACTATCACTATCCCTATCAGTGTCACTGCCGTTTTCGGGTTCGAAAATATAACTAGCCTTCTGGAGCCTATGATCGTCATCATCATAATCATCATCATCATTGCCACTGTCATTGTCACTATCACAATTACTGTCATTGTCACTATGACTATGACTATCGCTGTCATTTTCAAAAATGTAAGTAGCCTTTTGATCACAATCACTGTCATTTTCAAAAATGTAACTAGCCTTTTGATCACAATCAATGTCATTTTTGAAAATGTAACTAGCCTTTTGGAGCTTATCATCATCATTGTAACTATCATTCTCACAATCACTATCATTGTATTTGTCACTGTCATTTTCAAAAATGTAAGTAGCCCTTTGATCACAATCAATGTCATTTTCAAAAATGTAACTAGCCTTTTGGAGCTTATCATGAGGATCAGTACAGTAAGTACGAGTGTATTTGTGTTTTTCATTCCCAACATCTTTTTTATTTTTTTTTATTTTTATAATGGAATTATTATCTATAATGGAATTATTATCTATAATGGAACTATCAATACCTATTTCAGAAAGCATATAACCTTCAATACAACTATTAATGATATTATTCCAATCATATATGAAATAACTATCCCTAACTAAAAAAGTTTTATCAGATAGTAAATTCGGTATGTTCATGCCTATAACTAGAATTCTCACTATTGTTTTTACAACCCTGACATCTACTAAATAATAATAATCACTATGAATAGTATTATCCGTATCCGTTAAAATAGTATTATCCGTATCCGTTAAAATAGTATTATCCGTATCCGTTAAAATAGTATTATCCATAGAGCTTTTTCCCCTTATTTACATGAAAATACAATAGATGAATAGTCATTTAAGTTTTAACTATAGATCCACTATAAGTTTTTGTAATTTAAATTTAAAACTAAACTAAACTAAACTTTGGAGTGAGAACGTAAGGAACCAAACAGAATGAGCTCATTTTATTTTTGTGTAAAATGCTAAACACACGGATCATGAATATCATATAAGATCCGCTGGGACGGAAGGATTCGAACCTTCGAATAACGGGACCAAAACCCGTCGCCTTACCGCTTGGCCACGCCCCATTTTGGATTCGACAATACTAAATACTATTATGGGTTGTTCGTCAATTCCAGTTCTAAATTTATTCTATAGAATAAATTAAACTGTTACTATAATTTGGATATGCATAAATATCGAATTAAACTGAATTTATTGATCATTACATAGAATTCAATTAAGATATTGTATGAATATATGATTTCTTCGATTTTTGATTTCAGAATGAAACTGTTTTGAACTGGATAAGTTAAAATGAAATAAGGGATTGGGGGTATGATCTTAGTTGATTCATTTTTTTAGTTTTTTTACTGATTTAGTAATATTCCTATCTATAAATATCAATTCAATAGTTGACTTATTTATATTCCATTATTTTCCATTTTTTCTTTTCAAATTATTTCTATTTCTATATATATATTTAAAAATCTAAATTTATTTTTTCTTTTCTATTTCATTTTAATATATTTTAATATTTAATATAAGAGTAGAAATATTTAATATAAGAGTATAATAAATAAAATAAGAGTATAATAAATAAAAATGATAATAATAAATCAAATTATATATATAATAAATCATATCATATATATAATAATAACATAATATAAAAAAATACAATAAAAATGAGAATTCAAAAAAAGCAAAAATACAATTTATTTTCTTAAAGAACAACATTTTTGTTATGCTTAATATCTTTAACTTGGTCTGTATTTGTATTGACTCTGCCCTTTATTCAAGTAGTTTTTTCTTGGGAAAATTACCTGAAGCCTACGCTTTTTTGAATCCAATTGTAGATTTTATGCCAGTAATACCCTTACTCTTTTTTCTCTTAGCTTTTGTTTGGCAAGCTGCTGTAAGTTTTCGATAAGATCTTTAATTTGAATAATGTCCGAAAAAAATTATTAAGATTCGAAAATAAAAATGATAACATTTTTAAAGATCATATAAGTTTTACGGCGTGAATCCTTGATTCCAAATATTAAAATTTTTGGATAGACAATAAAAATCTGGACCATCTCATCATTTCTGTTTTTTCCATTAAAAAATGAAAATTCTATTATTCGATTGGAGTCCACCACCAATACCTAGATCTTGAATTGTGGATATGAAAAATATTTTGATAATATAAAGACTCAATTCTTACTACAAAAAAATTTCCTAAGTTTTTTTTTTGAAATTACTTCATTTCTTAGAAACTTAGTATCAAAGGAAACATAATATGAAATAGAAGAGAATCGATTCTCTTTCTCTGGCGTTTTTTTTTAATTATCTTGGAGATTTTGTAATGCTTACTGTAAAACTTTTTGTTTACACGATAGTGATATTCTTTGTTTCTCTTTTCATCTTCGGATTCCTATCTAATGATCCAGGACGTAATCCTGGACGTGAAGAATAAGAAAATCTTTTTTGTTTTGCTTACTTGTGCTGGATTTTGAAATATTTTTTTTTTTTATCTATTACATCTT